AGAGGGAAGTAGGGCTCCTATTGACTAAAGGTGGATTCTTCGCTTTCCTTTAGAATGAAAGTCGCTATGAAGCCCCTACTACTTACTTTTTACTTTGTTTGATTCAAAAGGCGAACAGCCCCCCCAACTAGTCGTATGAGGTGGGGTGCTTGTGGTAAGCTGCTTTGGATATGAGGAATTCCTAAAAAAAAGGCAAAGTCCGGTATTTGACGAAGATCTTTCGATCAATAGATAGGATTTAGTGTTCGATATAGGGGATAGGATCCATCTGCTCTTTCTTTCTCAATTTTTTTTAGAGAGATATAACGATATAAAAAAAAATCGGGAGATGATAAAGAATACATAGACATCTAAAGGGATGTCTATTCTATTCCTCTTTTTTTTTTCAGTGCAAGACAGGAAAGCGCCCTCTTTTTGTCATCCCTGCAGCTTTCCAGATTTTGTATTGAACGCATGGCGTAGCTAGGACCTTCAAATCATGTTTGAGCCTATGTTCAAACCAAACCCACCCCTATTTGTTTGTTTGAATAAGGCTAGAAAGAATGCCCGCCAAGTTCAGATAAGGAAATGCTTCCCCCAACCATTAAAGGAAAGGCTCGACGAAGGGAGGGGAAGGAAAACGCTTTCGGAGATCGAGATTGGATTTCTTTTTCATCAAAAACGAAGAAGGCCGAGGATGGCCTACGGTGCGTGTTATCTGAAGGGAACACGCTTTTTCGACCGCGGTGGTATGATTGCCGGGCCCTCTCCTCGTTCCGCCCGCTGGCCTATTAGGTAGGATAGCTGTCTTCGGGCTTTGCCTGCCCTTTCTCATAAAGAATTCCGGCTTGGCCCGGGAAAGCGCTGGCAACAACAGAAAGGAAGGGGTCCATGTAGCTGCTGCGCCCGCCCCCTTCTTAGTCAATGGGGCAGCAGGTTCGGCATCCACTAGAAAAGAGAGAATCCACTTCAGATAACCACGCCTCTGCGTGGCAGCGTGTGGAATGGCCGAGAGCGGACCTTTTTGGATATATAATCCAAGTCGAGAGTGGAGTTACGGAAACAGCCGTCTGATGGAAAACGACTTTCACGTTCGGTTCAGAGAGCACTTTTTTCGTTGAGAATTCCTCGTTCCCTTTCGTGTGAATTCCCCAGCGGCGAATTCTAAACTTGTGGGGCCCTATCTATTCCATCTCTCAAGCCCCGAAGAAAACCCCCCTCCCCTTCGGACTCCATATCTCTTTTGACTCTATATATGTGGGCACCTGATATCTATGAGGGTTCACCCACCCCGGTTACAGCATTCCTTTCTATTGCGCCTAAAATCTCTATTTTTGCTAATATTTCACGTGTTTCTATTTATGGTTCCTATGGAGCTACATTGCAACAAATCTTCTTTTTCTGCAGCATTGCTTCTATGATCTTAGGAGCACTGGCCGCCATGGCCCAAACGAAAGTCAAAAGACCTCTAGCTCATAGTTCAATTGGACATGTAGGTTATATTCGTACAGGTTTCTCATGTGGAACCATAGAAGGAATTCAATCACTACTAATTGGTATCTTTATTTATGTATTAATGACGATAGATGCATTCGCCATAGTTTTAGCATTACGGCAAACCCGTGTAAAATATATAGCGGATTTGGGCGCTCTAGCCAAAACGAATCCTATTTCGGCTATTACCTTCTCCATTACTATGTTCTCATACGCAGGAATACCCCCGTTAGCCGGTTTTTGTAGCAAATTCTATTTGTTTTTCGCCGCTTTGGGTTGTGGGGCTTACTTCCTAGCCCCAGTGGGAGTAGTGACTAGCGTTATAGGTCGTTGGGCGGCCGGAAGGTTGCCACGAGTAAGTCCGTTTGGGAGACCGAAGGCAGTTCTCCGTGCACCGGACACGTAGCTTACCGAATCAGTTGCGACACGGATGGGAATGCATGCTCCGAAAGATAGGGTCGAGTCTGATACATCAACCGTCTACTCAATATCCTTGTACGAGTCCACAATCACTACACGAGATGAACCTTGGTTTGGTGAATTGAAGTTGGCCTTAGGTGTAATAGGACTCCCAGTTACTGCGCGCGATCGTATACTGAGGTGCTCCCCGCCGGTTGTTGGAACGACGCGAGCCGGGCCTCGATTCAGAAAGATGAAGGGCCAAAAAGTCGAAATAGGGGGTTACTAATTCCCCATCTCATTGGGGGCGGAAAACGAATCGACATCTCGATGTGAGACAGCCTTTTCAATTTGAGTTGGGAAAGAACGGCGAAGTCCATCCGAACCGTCCAATGAAGAATAAGAGGAGAACAAAGCGCCAATGGCGCGCGAAGCGCATGCGGAACGGACACGGATAAAAAAAAGTGTGGAGAAGAAGCAGCCGAGCTCATTCCCTTCGCTTCCTGGGCCCAAAGCAGTGCAGTCTTTCCTGGCCAAATCAAGGATTTGGGGCTTCACGCTACTTAAGAAATCCATTTTTTTAGTAAGATATATGAATAGAAAGATGGATGAATCTATCGAGACGATT